ACAAGAGAAAATTACTTTTAAAGGGGAATAGACTGTGCCTTTCTTTTATTTCTTTTTGATTTTCTGCCTGCTGAATAAAAAAGGGGTTGGATATCGCCCTCTACCATATCTATACAAATAGAATAGTCCATTTATTTATATGGACTGCTAAGTGCGGAGACGGGAATCGAACCCGTGACCTCAAGGTTATGAGCCTCGTGAGCTACCAAACTGCTCTACTCCGCTCTGTAGGGCCAAAAACTCGTGGACGAAAAAGGTTGAATACAAGTCTCTACCATGTCTAGACAAATAGAATAGTCTTTTTATACAGAATGGAGCGGGTAGCGGGAATCGAACCCGCATCGTTAGCTTGGAAGGCTAGGGGTTATAGTCGACGTTGGTTGATTATTTTTAACGTCTCTAATTCAAAACCGAACATGAAATTTTGATTTCATTCGGCTCCTTTATGGATATTCTCACCACTTAACATCTATGTTAGCTTTTCTGTCTGAATGGAACCAAAGCTCTCCGCTTTCTAGATGATCCCTATAGAGTAGGAGATAGAAATTCTCCTAAATATCTATCTAATCTACTTACTTCGTTCCCTAATTTCATTCAAGAGATCCTGAGGAAAAGAATTGGGTTTCCACCGAGCTGAAACAATATCCTGATGGTTCTAGTAAACCAAAACTATCGTTTTTTAGCTATTAGGCTTCCATTTCTTTTTTAACTAAAAGAAGATTTAGTTACGATTGGAAATAAACTTTTTTGTATCTTCATCCATAGATCCTTTACTCATATTTATTCAATTGGAAGACTTAATCCAATCCAAAATTATGCTTCGCGCCTCTGTACTCATAATCCAATTTATATTTTGCATGCAAATTTAATTAGTCTTTGGATACTAATCGCGAGAATGTATATTCTTCCTCAATATGCTATTGAGAGGAAAAGGATTAAACCCTTTATAAGAACTAAAGTTTTCATCGGAATATGAATATAAAAAAACTTAAGGATGCCTTAAGTATATCCTTTCAAATTCAGTTATTAATAGAACGAATCACACTTTTACCACTAAACTATACCCGCTACATGTAAATTATGATACCAACACTACCCCTTTGTCAAGGGTAGCCATTCGAGGAAGAAGCTAATCCCACCTACGAAGAAAAGTGAGTAGTTGGTACTTCAATCGCAGGCCTTTAATTTAGGATTTAGACGGCTCCTCTCTAGTCTGTAAAAGAAATCTCTTCTTACCATGCCACTAGGGTATGAACCAAATGTATGCATTTCGATTAGGATCGTATTCTTTGTATTCTATAGTTTGATTATTTCTACAATATACAGGTGACAGTACCTATCAATCCCTTTCTTCCTTTTCTTTTTTGTGCTGTAGAATCTTTTTTATACTCTGCAGTACAAATTCGACTACTCGCTTTTTAGAATAAAATTCTTGATAAAACTCCAATATAGTTTGTTCAAAATACACCCTTCGAATAATATTCAAGTACTATTTCTAAAGGGTACCTGTTGGAAATCTCTGTAACAAATCCGTCCAAAACTGAAAAATTCAAAAGTTTTGAACTCGAAGGTTTTTCCAAGGAATGCCTGTGAAAAATTATTTCAATCTCGCACCAAACCAAAACAGATAAGAAGTATATCACTGAAAATTAATAGAATACCCAGACATAGTGGTATATGAAGAGGGCTAATTTCTTTATATCCCCAATTAGAATTAAGGGAAATAAAACATAAATGGAGAAAGTTCTCATCATAATATCAACCAATAGAAGAAAAAGCCCGAATTCTTCCGAACATTCTGAGCATGTGAGAAGGTACTAGGCTAAAGATAAAAAAAACAAAGTTTACCTTTTTTTTAACAGCAGTTCTTATTGCCCTTTTGGCCTTTTTGAACCTCACCATAAATAAACTTCTCTATCTCAATATAGATAAAAAAATATCTACATATATAGATATATATGTAGATATTATGTACATTATGCAGTACAGTAGGTAACTGAAAGCGGCTAATTTTTGAATAAAAAGCCCTTTTAACTCAGTGGTAGAGTAATGCCATGGTAAGGCATAAGTCATCGGTTCAAATCCGATAAAGGGCTTTCCCCTTAGTGGTAGAGTAATACCACGGCAAGACTGTGGTCATCGGATCGAATCCGATACAGTACTTTTCTACTAAATTCATTCACTTTATTTTCTTTTTTTTTTTGAAAAAGTCTCTGTTTTTTATTGAATTTTATGACTTCGTTTAGTATGAGATGCCCATATTTTTGGTCTGAACACTAAACGAAGCACAGAGTTTAAATTGCAAAAAATAAATGAAATAGGACTCTTTTTTCTATTAGAACAATCAAATCAATATCTGTACTGAACTAATCTAGAATCCTTTTATTAATCTATTCTTATTCTATATCCTTTAAAACTAAAAGGAATTTCCCTAAAAAACAGGGGATAATCCGTGAATTAACCTAACTATCAACTAAAAAAAAAAAAAAAAAAATCCTATGAAAGCATAATAGAAAACTAAGAAAGACTCTTTGCTTTGCTCTATTTATATTCTTCGAGTCAAGTATATTGACAATTGCAAAAAACTGCTCATACTATCATTATAGTATAATGACAAGTGGTTTTATTTTTATATAGCACTATCGTCTACTGATGCCCCTATCGTCTAGTGGTCCAGGACATCTCTCTTTCAAGGAGGCAGCGGGGATTCGACTTCCCCTGGGGGTAGGGAGTATTCTAAAAAGAGGTTAATCATAGATTATCAAAAACCCTAGAATAAATTCTTCCTGGGTCGATGCCCGAGCGGTTAATGGGGACGGACTGTAAATTCGTTGACGATATGTCTACGCTGGTTCAAATCCAGCTCGGCCCAAAAATCTAGGGCTTCGTGAATATGAACTAAAGAAATAAAGGATAAAGAGAAAAGAATAGGAAAATTTCTTTCTAAGCCGTATCTCTCCGATTCTTTTCTTACAAAGAAAACAGTTTTTCTTATTGAAAGGTTGATTATCAGTTGTTTTTAGGGATAAAAAATCGCGGCGTACTAGTTATGCCACTCTCACTATACCCACATATCCTATGTGGGTGTAGTAGTATATGATTCATCTATTTCTTAGAGTACGACAGACGAATCTTCTTAAGGTTCTATTTAAGAATAGGTATGCCATACACCCCGCAGGGATTGTAGTTCAATTGGTTAGAGCACCGCCCTGTCAAGGCGGAAGCTGCGGGTTCGAGCCCCGTCAGTCCCGAATTAGGGTTCCGTGAATGGAAAAATTCATCTTTCCTTTTTTAATCAAGAATTTCCCTCAAAAGGGGGAGCAGAAGGCAAGATCAAATATCTATGGAGAACCCCCTTACTTTACTTTTTCGATTTCGCAGCTCTCATCTTTAGACCCAAAAAGCGGATATTGACAGTAATCTAATAAAAGAAAAATCAAGCAAACGCTCTTTTTCCTAAAATAAAATATTGGATCTTTTTTATTTAATATCCATCTCACTTCTACTTCTAATGCTTATTTGGATGTCTATGTGACCCACAGAAAGTCGGTTATATAATACATACATACATAATTGTATGTATAACTATAAGAAAAAGGAGGGGAAATTGGATAATAAAGATTCTTCACTATACATATATATATAGAAAAGCAAAAGTATATAGAAAAGCAAAAGTCGAAAAGGATAAAAAATAGAGTGGTTCCGAATCCAATCAAAAAACCTATTTTGGTCTTAGTATGGATAAGAGATCTTCCTATGTTATATTATTCCACTATCAACCACGAATTGATTTGATAGATCCTATATTCATAATATTAAATTGATTCAGTATTATCAGAATGCAAGTCCTCCCCTTGAATTTACAGGGAGATCCCTTTTCCCTCTCCATGGGATTACATCCCGAGTTATTGTTAAAAACAAAATAAAATAAAGAGGTTATGGAAGTAAATATTCTCGCATTTATTGCTACTGCATTGTTCATTCTAATTCCTACTGCTTTTTTACTTATTATTTATGTAAAAACAGCCAGCCAAAACAATTAATTGGAATTCCAATTAATCATTGAAGAAATGAAAAAAGGATTAAAGAAAATAAAAATCCAAGTCTTAAATGAAAGGATCTGGTTGGAATCCTAAAGTGTGGTAGAAAGAACTATATGTAGTTCTTTCTACCACACTTTAAATTCTTTCTATTATATTATCTTGAATCTACATAGAATAGATTAGTAGATTGAAATAGTAATCTAATTCAACTTCTTTTTTCACTGCATCCACTTAATTTTAAGCAAGTCAAAATTAAAAAAATCGAAGACAATTCCTCATTGAAAGAATCCACAGGGAGGGAGAAAAATAATACGAGAATAAAAGAAGAAAGTGAAAAAACCTGCGAATTTTTCTTACTTAAAAATGACGCGAGATGCTTCACGCGAGATCCTTCAAAAAAAAGAACAAAAAAAAAATTCTAATAATAAGAAAAGAGTATAAACGGAAAATGTGCGATATGTTGTGAATAGCTTGGTGTAAGAAAGTATAATTTTCTTATGTAAAGAATTTGATTTTTACTCGTCACTTCTAGTATAAATTATTAATTACTATAATCGCTCGTTCTATTGTATTTCTTTCTATTTTTATTATAGTAGAATAGAATGAAACATAGTAGGATAGAACGACTCTTTCTTAAAAGAGTTTTTTACAAAAGTGAAACAAAACTAAAGAAGGAGAGAAAAATCAAGTTTGCCAAAATGATTAATACAAAATAAAACGATCAATTAAAGAAAAGAGTTGATACTACAATTCGACTGGGCAATTAATTAGTAGTATCCCTAGAGTCCACTTCTCCCCCATACTACTAGCGAAAGAGAAAATGTAAAGACTACCATTAAAGCAGCCCAAGCGAGACTTACTATATCCATGTAAATTATGTCTCCTATTTCTATGAAGGAATTATTCTACTATTGATCAATAATCATAGTGGAATTAAGGGTACAGAGTCAAAATTATGCTCTAAGACTATGGATGAATCAGTTAAAGGAATTTACTCCTATCAAATTCTTATAGGATTTATGGTAGAATTGGGGAGTATTCAGTAAAAGCATAAAAAATATACCCTTTCCTTAAATTCCTTAAAAAAGAGAGAAATTGGATACCTACTTTACCCGTGTTTATTTTTGACCAAAACCCTACTGCCCCACTTTCTCTCTTTCTATGAAAGAGTGAAGAGACCTTATCCACTCCACAACTCCGAAATTGATTTTTGATCAGCCTATTCAATCCGATTCTCGACAGAATCAGTAGCCTTTACTTTAGTGTATGTAGGTAGCATAACATGTACGAAGTATATTGATATTGCTTTTTCTTCGCAAAGTACCCTCTTCAATCTTAGATTGAAAAAAGACTTAAGGCCTTTTGGAAGTTTTAAATTCCCGAATCAATTCAAATTAATAAAAGAATAAGGAAACGCTACCTCATCTCTGTTGCTAGTTCCCCCTTTCGTTTGGGTCACTGCCGCCAAAACAAAGCCTCATTTAAGGATATAACTATGGTATGGATTCTCAAAATCCAGTATTGCCAGACCTAGTTATTCTCTTGCGCCAACTTACGGGGGTACGAAATTTTTGAGTTTGATTAGTACTATAACTCTAAGTATTTTATTGATCAGGCGGCACCCAGATTTGAACTGGGGATAAAGGATTTGCAGTCCCCTGCCTTACCACTTGGCCATGCCGCCAAAAAATCCGATCTAAAATCGAGAAAAGAACAAGTATTCATCCATATTTTCTTACTAAAACCTCTTTTTTTCTATTCTATTGAAATGGCAAAGAAGCAAAAGTGGATTTCCAGTCACAGACTGCAAAATTCAGAACAAATTGGAACCATTAACTAGAATTTTTTTTTAATTGCAGGAGTAAAAGACTCTTAAATTGGTATTCTCTCCTTTAATGGCATAATAAAATAGAATAAAAATTTTCCTAACCTGTATATTAGGTAAACTCCAGGTCCAAATCCAAAAAAAAGCATTCTTATCCAGGGATCCCTCTTATGTACATATCCCTAAAGGGAATTATGCTTTCATTTTGCATTGCATTAAATATCTTGAATAAAAAGAGGAAATTTGCTCTGATATAAATTATAGCCTAGCCTTCTTTTCTTGGCCCACACAAGTGAAATTACGATAAAAGAAAGGGTATGTGAATAGGTGGATAACTAGATTAGCAAATACTTCAAAAAAGTCAGTACTTTATTTTAGGATTCTACAACGAACTACTTTATTTTTCAGCAATTCTATTACTACGAAACAAAAAATCACTTTTAAATTCTTTTTGAAAATAAAACTAAGCGTACTATTCTAAATTGTAAATCGAACTAAAGTCAAACTTTCTAGTGCTTATAAATTATTATGGCTTTTTTCTTTCATAGAAAGGAGATAAAACGATAAATCTTTGCTATCCAATCTGATTAGAATATCATAAAGTTTAAGTGGCAGAATTTTTCTAGGACTTTTTTATCAATTCATTTTAATTCAATTCCTACCCCTACGAAAGTAGAACTTTCGTCAAAATTATCTTTATTGATATGTATGAAATACATATATGAAATACGTATGTGGAGTTCCCTAGAATTTCATGTGATTCAGTAAACAGCATATAGATTCCATGATTGCTAGATTGATCCGTAAGGATTGATAAAGATTGAGCTGATAATGGAATTTTTCTTCGATAAATAGGAAACTTAAGATTAAGATGCTCCGGAATGGAAATGAGGGAATGTCCACAATACCCGGATTTAGTCAGATCCAATTCGAGGGATTTTTTAGGTTCATTAATCAAGGCTTGGCAGAAGAACTTGAGAAGTTTCCAACAATTAAAGATCCAGATCACGAAATTGCATTTCAATTATTTTCGAAAGGGTATCAATTGCTAGAACCCTCGATAAAAGAAAGGGATGCTGTGTATGAATCACTCACTTATTCTTCTGAATTATATGTATCTGCGAGATTCATTTTTGGTTTCGATGTGCAAAAGCAAAGCATTTCTATTGGAAACATTCCTATAATGAATTCCTTAGGAACCTTTATAATAAATGGAATATACCGAATTGTGATCAATCAAATATTGCTGAGTCCTGGTATTTACTACCGCTCCGAATTAGACCACAAGGGGGTTTCTATATACACCGGGACTATAATATCAGATTGGGGAGGAAGATCGGAATTAGCAATTGATAAAAAAGAAAGGATATGGGCTCGCGTGAGTAGAAAACAAAAGATATCTATTTTAGTTCTATCATCAGCTATGGGTTCGAATCTAAGAGAAATTTTAGATAATGTTTCCTACCCCGAAATTTTCTTGTCTTTCCCGAATGCTAAGGAGAAAAAGAGGATTGAGTCAAAAGAAAAAGCTATTTTGGAGTTTTATCAACAATTTGCTTGTGTAGGTGGGGACCTGGTATTTTCGGAGTCCTTATGTGAGGAATTACAAAAGAAATTTTTTCAACAAAAATGTGAATTGGGAAGAGTTGGTCGAAGAAATATGAATCGGAGACTGAATCTTAATATACCTCAGAACAATACATTCTTGTTACCACGAGATGTATTGGTCGCTACAGATCATTTGATTGGAATGAAATTTGGAACGGGTATACTTGACGATGACGATATGAATCACTTGAAAAATAAACGTATTCGGTCGGTTGCGGATCTGTTACAAGATCAATTTGGACTGGCTCTTGGCCGTTTACAACATGCGGTTCAAAAAACTATTCGTAGAGTATTCATACGTCAATCGAAACCGACTCCACAAACTTTGGTAACTCCAACTTCAACTTCAATTTTATTAATAACTACTTATGAGACCTTTTTTGGCACATACCCCTTATCTCAAGTTTTTGACCAAACCAATCCATTGACACAAACGGTTCATGGGCGAAAAGTGAGTTGTTTGGGTCCTGGAGGATTGACGGGGAGAACTGCAAGTTTTCGGAGCCGAGATATTCATCCGAGTCACTATGGGCGTATTTGTCCAATTGACACATCCGAAGGAATCAATGTTGGACTTACAGGGTCCTTAGCTATTCATGCGAGAATTGATCACTGGTGGGGATCTATAGAGAGTCCATTTTATGAAATATCCGAGACAGCAAAAGAAAAAAATGAGAGACAGGTGATTTATTTATCACCAAATAGAGATGAATATTATATGATAGCAGCAGGAAATTCTTTGTCCTTGAATCAGGGTATTCAGGAAGAACAAGTTGTTCCAGCTAGATACCGTCAAGAATTCCTGACTATTGCATGGGAACAGATTCATGTTAGAAGTATTTTTCCTTTCCAATATTTTTCTATTGGAGGTTCTCTGATTCCTTTTATTGAGCATAATGATGCGAATCGGGCTTTAATGAGTTCGAATATGCAGCGCCAAGCAGTTCCACTTTCTCGATCAGAGAAGTGCATTGTTGGAACTGGATTGGAACGCCAAACAGCTCTAGATTCGAGGGTTTCCATTATAGCCGAACGCGAGGGAAAGATAATTTCTAGTGATAGTCACAAGATACTTTTATCAAGTAGTGGGAAGACTATAAGTATTCCTTTAGTTGCCCATCGGCGCTCTAACAAAAATACTTGTATGCACCAAAAACCTCGGGTTCCGCGGGGTAAATCCATTAAAAAAGGGCAAATTTTAGCGGAGGGAGCGGCTACAGTTGGTGGAGAACTCGCTTTAGGAAAAAACATTTTAGTAGCTTATATGCCGTGGGAGGGTTACAATTTTGAAGACGCGGTACTAATTAGCGAACGTTTGGTATATGAGGATATTTATACTTCTTTTCACATCCGAAAATATGAAATTCAGACGGATACGACAAGCCAAGGCTCCGCTGAAAAAATCACTAAAGAAATACCACATCTAGAAGAACGTTTACTCCGTAATTTGGATAGAAATGGAGTTGTGAGGTTGGGATCCTGGGTAGAAACAGGTGATATTTTAGTAGGTAAATTAACGCCTCAGATAGCGAGCGAATCCTCATATATCGCGGAAGCTGGATTATTACGGGCCATTTTTGGTCTTGAGGTATCCACTTCAAAAGAAACTTCTCTCAAACTGCCTATAGGTGGAAGAGGGCGCGTTATCGATGTGAAATGGATCCAGAGGGACCCCCTCGACATAATGGTTCGTGTATATATTTTACAGAAACGTGAAATCAAAGTTGGGGATAAAGTAGCAGGAAGACACGGAAATAAGGGGATCATTTCAAAAATTTTGCCTAGGCAAGATATGCCCTATTTGCAAGATGGAACACCTGTTGATATGGTCTTCAATCCCCTAGGAGTACCCTCACGAATGAATGTGGGACAAATATTTGAAAGCTCGCTCGGATTAGCAGGGGATCTGCTAAAGAAACATTATAGAATAGCACCCTTTGATGAGAGATACGAGCAAGAGGCTTCAAGAAAACTTGTGTTTTCGGAATTATATGAAGCTAGTAAACAAACAAAAAATCCATGGGTATTTGAACCCGAGTACCCGGGAAAAAGCAGAATATTTGATGGAAGAACAGGAGATCCCTTCGAACAACCTGTTCTAATAGGAAAGTCCTATATTTTAAAATTAATTCATCAAGTTGATGAGAAAATCCATGGACGTTCTACTGGGCCCTACTCACTTGTTACCCAACAACCCGTTAGAGGAAGAGCCAAACAAGGGGGACAACGAGTAGGAGAAATGGAAGTTTGGGCTTTAGAAGGATTTGGTGTTGCTCATATTTTACAAGAGATACTTACTTATAAATCTGATCATCTTATAGCTCGCCAAGAAATACTTAATGCTACAATCTGGGGAAAAAGAGCGCCTAATCACGAAGATCCTCCAGAATCTTTTCGAGTGCTCGTTCGAGAACTACGATCTTTGGCTCTAGAACTGAACCATTTCCTTGTATCTGAGAAGAACTTTCAGGTTAATAGGGAGGATGTTTGATCAGAATAAATATAAATTCTTTTCTTATTTCTATTTTATGATTGACCAATATAAACATAAACTACTTCAAATTGGGCTCGTTTCCCCTCAACAAATAAAGGCTTGGGCTAACAAAATCCTACCTAGTGGGGAAGTCGTTGGCGAAGTCACAAGACCTTCCACTTTTCATTATAAAACTGATAAACCAGAAAAAGATGGGTTGTTTTGCGAAAGAATCTTTGGACCCATAAAAAGCGGAATTTGTGCTTGTGGAAATTCTCAAGCGAGCGTAGCTGAAAATGAAGACGAAAGATTTTGTCAAAAATGCGGGGTAGAATTTGTGGATTCTCGGATACGAAGATATCAAATGGGATACATCAAACTGGCATGTCCAGTGACTCATGTGTGGTATTTGAAAGGTCTTCCTAGTTATATCGCGAATCTTTTAGATAAACCTCTTAAGAAATTGGAAGGCCTTGTATACGGCGATTTCTCTTTTGCTAGGCCCAGCACTAAAAAACCTACTTTCTTACGATTACGAGGTTTATTCGAAGATGAAATTTCATCCTGTAACCACAGCATTTCTCCCTTTTTTTCTACCCCAGGCTTTGCAACATTTCGAAATCGGGAAATTGCGACAGGAGCAGGTGCTATTAGAGAACAATTAGCGGATTTGGATTTGCGAATTATTATAGAGAATTCCTTAGTTGAATGGAAGGAATTAGAAGACGAGGGGTATAGTGGAGATGAATGGGAAGATAGAAAAAGACGAATAAGAAAAGTTTTTTTAATTAGACGAATGCAATTGGCGAAACATTTTATTCAAACAAATGTAGAACCCGAATGGATGGTTTTGTGCTTATTACCGGTCCTTCCTCCCGAATTGAGACCCATTGTTTATAGGTCTGGGGATAAAGTAGTGACTTCGGATATTAATGAACTTTATAAGAGAGTTATCCGTCGGAACAACAACCTTGCCTATCTATTAAAAAGAAGTGAATTAGCGCCAGCAGATTTAGTAATGTGCCAGGAAAAATTGGTACAAGAAGCCGTGGATACACTTCTTGATAGTGGGTCTCGTGGGCAACCAACGAGGGATGGTCACAATAAAGTATACAAGTCCCTTTCAGATGTAATTGAGGGTAAAGAGGGGAGGTTTCGCGAGACTCTGCTTGGGAAACGGGTCGATTACTCGGGGCGTTCTGTCATTGTTGTGGGTCCTTCGCTTTCACTACATCAATGTGGATTACCTCTAGAGATAGCAATAAAGCTTTTTCAGCTATTTGTAATTCGCGATTTAATCACGAAACGTGCTACTTCTAATGTCAGGATTGCTAAAAGGAAAATTTGGGAAAAGGAACCCATTGTATGGGAAATACTTCAAGAAGTTATGCGGGGGCATCCTGTACTGTTGAACAGAGCACCTACCCTGCATAGATTAGGCATACAGGCCTTCCAACCCACTTTAGTAGAGGGGCGTACTATTTGTTTACATCCATTAGTATGTAAGGGTTTCAATGCGGACTTTGATGGGGATCAAATGGCTGTTCATCTACCTTTATCCTTGGAAGCTCAAGCAGAAGCCCGTTTACTTATGTTTTCTCATATGAATCTCCTGTCTCCCGCTATTGGAGATCCTATTTGCGTGCCAACCCAAGACATGCTTATAGGACTTTATGTATTAACGATTGGAAATCGTCGAGGTATTTGTGCAAATAGATATAATAGTTGCGGAAACTATCCAAATAAAAAAGTAAACGACAATAATAATAATTATACGAAAGATAAAGAACCCGTTTTTTCTAGTTCCTATGATGCACTGGGAGCTTATAGACAGAAACGAGTTGGTTTAAACAGTCCCTTGTGGCTCCGATGGAAACTAGATCAACGCGTCATTGGCTCAAGAGAAGTTCCGATTGAAGTTCAATATGAATCTTTTGGGACTTATCATGAGATTTATGCCCACTATCTAATAGTCGGAAATAGAAAAAAAGAAACCCGTTCTATATACATTCGAACCACTCTTGGTCATATTTCTTTTTATCGAGAAATAGAGGAAGCCTTACAAGGATTTAGTCGGGCCTATTCATACACTATCTAAATCTAAATAAGGAAGTTAGATTCGGCGATGCCCCTTTCGGGGGGCATTCCGATTTCGCTAGTACCATCTTTTTTGCCGCGCAAATTCAGATTGAGATTGAGGAAAGGGGATAAATTAAGTTTTCGAATCACTGACTCAGGCCTATTGTCGAATCCTACTCAGCAATTGTCGAATCCTACTCAGTCAAAAAGGGGGTACTTATGTATGGCGGAACGGGCCAACCTGGTCTTTCATAATAAAGAGATAGACGGAACTGCTATGAAACGACTTATTAGCAGATTAATAGATCATTTTGGAATGGGATATACATCCCATATACTGGATCAAATAAAAGCTCTGGGCTTCCATCAAGCTACTACTACATCGATTTCTTTAGGAATCGAGGATCTTTTAACAATACCCTCTAAAGGATGGTTAGTCCAAGATGCAGAACAACAGAGTTTTCTTTTGGAGAAACACTATTATTATGGGGCTGTACACGCAGTAGAAAAATTACGCCAATCCGTTGAAGTATGGTATGCTACAAGTGAATATTTGAAACAAGAAATGAATTCGAATTTTCGGATAACAGATCCTTCTAATCCAGTCTATCTAATGTCTTTTTCAGGAGCCAGAGGAAATGCATCTCAGGTACACCAATTAGTAGGGATGAGAGGGTTAATGGCGGATCCTCAAGGACAAATGATTGATTTACCTATTCAAAGCAATTTACGCGAGGGACTTTCTTTAACAGAATATATAATTTCCTGCTACGGAGCCCGCAAAGGAGTTGTAGATACAGCTGTACGAACAGCTGATGCTGGATATCTTACACGCAGACTTGTTGAAGTAGTTCAACATATTATTGTGCGTAGAAGAGATTGTGGTACTATCCGAGGTAGTTCTGTGAGTCCTCAAAATGGGATGACAGAAAAACTTTTTGCCCAAACACTAATTGGTCGTGTATTAGCAGACGATATGTATATCGGTTCACGATGCATTGCTGCTCGAAATCAAGATATTGGAATTGGATTAGTCAATCGATTTATAACAGGCTTTCGAGCACAACCGTTTTGGGCACAACCGATATATATTAGAACCCCTTTTACTTGCCGGAGCACATCTTGGATCTGTCAATTATGTTATGGGCGGAGTCCCACTCATGGCGATCTGGTCGAATTGGGAGAAGCTGTAGGTATTATTGCGGGTCAATCAATTGGGGAGCCCGGGACTCAACTAACATTAAGAACTTTTCATACTGGTGGAGTATTCACAGGGGGTACTGCCGATCTTGTACGATCCCCCTCGAGTGGGAAAATCCAATTCAATGAGAATTTGGTTCACCCCACACGGACCCGTCATGGGCAGCCTGCTTTTCTATGCTATATAGACTTGCGTGTAACTATTCAGAGTCAGGATGTTCTACATAGTGTGAATATTCCGTTAAAAAGCCTGATTCTAGTGCAAAATGATCAATACGTAGAATCCGAACAAATAATTGCGGAGATTCGTACCGGAACATCCACTTTGCATTTTAAAGAAAAGGTACAAAAGCATATTTATTCCGAATCAGACGGGGAAATGCACTGGAGTACTGATGTTTACCATGCGCCCGAATATCAATATGGTAATCTTCGTCGATTACCAAAAACAAGCCATTTATGGATATTGTCAGTAAGTATGTGCAGATCCGGTATAGCATCCTTTTCACTGCATAAGGATCAAGATCAAATGAATACTTATTATTTTTCTCTTGACGGAAGATATATCTTTGACCTATCAATGGCTAATGATCAAGTAAGCCATACACTGTTGGATACTTTTGGTAAAAAAGATAAGGAAATTCTTGATTATTTAACGCCAGATCGAATCATGTCCAACAACCATTGGAATTTTGTCTATCCTTCTATTCCTCAAGATAATTCGGATTTGTTGGCGAAAAAGCGAAGAAATAGGTTCGTCATTCCATTACAATATCATCACGAACAAGAAAAAGAGCTAATATCCTGTTTGGGGATTTCGATTGAAATACCCTTTATGGGTGTTTTACGTAGAAATACTATTTTTTCTTATTTTGACGATCCAGGATACAGAAAAGATAAAAGGGGTTCAGGAATTGTTAAATTTCGATATAGGACCCTAGAGGAAGAATACCGGACCCTAGAGGAAGAGTATAGGACCCTAGAGGAAGAGTATAGGACTCTAGAGGAAGACTCAGAGGAAGAATATGAGAGCCCAGAGAACGAATATAGGACTCTAGAAGACGAATATGAAACCCTAGAAAACGAATATAGGACTCTAGAAGACGAATATGAAACCCTAGAAGATGAATACGGAATCCTAGAGGCCAAATATAGGACTCTAGAGAAAGACTCAGAAGAAGAATACGGGAACCCGGAGAACGAATATAAAACTCGAGAGGACGAATATGGAACTCTAGAGGAAGAAGAATACGGGAGCCGTGAAGATGGCTCAGAGAACGAATATCGGGCTTTCGAAGAAGACTCAGAGGAAGACTCAGAGGACGAATATGGGAGCCCAGAGGAAGATTCTCTCTTAAAAAAAGAAGGTGAGCATCGAGGAACAAAAGAATTTAGTCTAAAATACCAAAAAGAAGTAGATCGGTTTTTTTTTATTCTTCAAGAACTGCATATCTTGCCGAGATCCTCATCCCTAAAAGTACTTGACAATACTATTATTGGAGTGGATACACAACTCACAAAAAATGCAAGAAGTCAATTAGGTGGATTGGTCCGAGTTAAGAGAAAAAAAAGCCATACGGAATTAAAAATCTTTTCCGGAGATATTTATTTTCCTGAAGAGGCGGATAAGATATTAGGCGCCAGTTTGATACCACCAGAAAGAGAAAAAAAAGATTATAAGGACTCAAAAAAAAGAAAAAATTGGGTTTATGTTCAACGGAAAAAAATTATCAAAAGCAAGGAAAAGTATTTTGTTTCAGTTCGACCTGCAGTCGCATATGAAATGGACGAAGGGGCAAATCTAGCAAGACTTTTCCCGCAAGATCTCCTGCAAGAAGAGGATAATCTCCAACTTCGACTTGTCAATTTTATTTCTCATGAAAATAGCAAGTTAACTCAACGAATTTATCACACGAATAGTCAATTCGTTCGAACTTGCTTGGTAGTGAATTGGGAACAAGAAGAAAAAGAGGGGGCTTGTGCTTCCCTTGTTGAGTTAAGAACAAATGATCTGATTCGCGATTTCCTAAGAATTGAATTAGTGAAGTCCACTATTTCATATACAAGAAGAAGGCATGATAGGACAAGCGCAGGACCGATTCCCAATAATAGGTTAGATCGCAACAATACCAAGGCAAAGATTCAATCACTTAGCCAACATCAAGAAGCTATTGGCACCTTGTTGAATCGAAATAAAGAATACCCGTCTTTGATGATTTTGTCGGCATCCAACTGTTCTCGAATTGGTTTATTCAAGAATTCGAAATATCCCAATGCGGTAAAAGAATCGAATCCTAGAATTCTTATTCGAGATATTTTTGGGCTCTTAGGCGCTATTGTACCTAGTATATCGAATTTTTCTTCATCTTACTATTTATTAACACATAATCGGATCTTGTTAGAAAAATACGTGTTCCTTGACAATGACAATTTGAAACAAACCTTCCAAGTACTTAAAAGGCTTAAATACTCTTTAATAGATGAAAATAAAAGGATGTCAAATTTCGACAGTAACACCATATTGGATCCATTCCGTTTGAATTGGCACTTTCTCCATCATGACTCGTGGAAGGATACATTGGCAATAATTCACCTTGGACAATTTATTTGCGAAAATGTATGTCTATTTAAATCGCACATAAAAAAATCTGGTCAAATTTTCCTTGTTAATATGGATTCCTTTGTTATAAGAGCCGCCAAGCCTTATTTGGCTACTATAGGAGCTACTGTTCATGGTCATTATGGAAAAATCCTTTACAAAGGAGATAGATTAGTTACCTTTATATATGAAAAATCGAGATCTAGTGATATAACGCAAGGTCTTCCAAAAGTAGAACAAATATTCGAAGCGCGTTCAATTGATTCACTATCGCCGAATCTCGAAAGGAGAATTGAGGATTGGAATGAGCGTATACCAAGAATTCTTGGGGTTCCCTGGGGATTCTTGATTGGAGCTGAGCTAACCATCGCCCAAAGTCGTATCTCTTTGGTTAATAAGATCCAAAAGGTTTATCGATCCCAAGGGGTACAGATCCATAATAGACATATAGAGATTATTATACGCCAAGTAACATCAAAAGTACGGGTTTCCGAAGATGGAATGTCTAATGTTTTTTTACCCGGGGAATTAATAGGACTATTGCGAGCAGAACGAGCAGCACGAGCTTTGGATGAATCAATCTATTATCGGGCAATCTTATTGGGAATAACAAGGGCCTCCCTGAATACCCAAAGTTTCATATCTGAAGCAAGTTTTCAAGAAACTGCTCGAGTTTTAGCAAAAGCTGCCCTACGAGGTCGTATTGATTGGTTGAAAGGCCTGAAAGAAAACGTAGTTCTGGGGGGAATTATACCTGTTGGTACCGGATTACAAAAATTTGTGCAGCGTGTCCCACAAGACAAGAACCTTTATTTCGAAATTCAAAAAAAAAATCTATTCACGTCGGAAATGAGAGATATTTTGTTTCTCCATACAGAATTAATTTCTTCTGATTCTGACGTAACAAACAATTTCTATGAGACATCAGAACCCCCATTTACTCCCATTTATACCATTTAAGGATATATAAAGCATATAAAGAAAATTTTTTTACTTTAATTGAAACTAGACTTTTGACCTTAGAATGCTAACAGATCTAATTTTCAATTTTGTATTTTCGTATTTTCCTAAATAAAAGAAGTCAGTTAATTTATTAAGGCTATTTTTATATCATGTATCAATGGCCAATTCTGAGTAGAAGGTTCCATCGGAACAATTATTATTTATTTCAAGATATTTCGGCTCTTTCTTAATCTTCAAAAAGAAATCAATTCTGTAATGGTAAGACGAAAAAAAGAAAAAAAAAAGGGAAGTGTGGAAAAAATGACAAGAAGATATTGGAACATCCATTTGAAAGAGATGATAGAAGCAGGAGTTCATTTTGGTCATGGTATTAAGAAATGGAATCCTAAAATGGCCCCTTACATCTCGGCAAAGCGTAAAGGTACTCATATTACAAATCTCGCTAGAACGGCTCGTTTTTTATCAGAAGCTTGTGATTTAGTTTTTGATGCAGCAAGTCAGGGAAAAAGCTTCTTAATTGTTGGTACCAAAAAAAGAGCAGCGGATTTAGTAGCATCAGCTGCAATAAGGTCTCGTTGTCATTATGTTAATAAAAAGTGGTTCAGCGGTATGTTAACGAATTGGTCGATTACCAAAACTAGACTTTCTCAATTTAGAGACTTAAGAGCGGAAGAAAAGATGGGAAAATTCCACCATCTCTCAAAAAGAGATGTGGCAATCTTAAAGAGAAAATTATCTACCTTGCAAAGATATCTCGGCGGGATTAAATATATGACCAGATTGCCTGACATTGTGATCGTCCTTGATCAGCAAAAAGAGTATATAGCTCTTCGGGAATGCGCCATTTTGGGGATTCCTACTATTTCTTTAGTCGATACAAATTGTGACCCAGATCTCGCGAATATATCGATTCCTGCCAACGATGACACTATGACTTCAATTCGATTGATTCTTAATAAATTAGTATTTGCAATTTGTGAGGGCCGTTCTCTCTATATAAGAAATCATTGATTAAGATTAAGAATAATAGTGAATTCTTAAGCAACTACGTAGATTTATGGGATCAGTTACTATTTTTTTTGCATAGATAAAAGAAGGGGAATATTGATATATATTAGAGGGTATTGATATATATTATCATTTGATGTGATTTCTTGGTATCCTAAATATAAGATTAATACTTCAAGTTGCTGAGTTGAGAAAGAGATGGTTGAATCAAAAGAATTCCTTTTTTGAAGTTCAATTTTTATCAGAGGACAATATGAATATTACACCATGTTCCATTAAAACACTCAAGGGGTTGTATGATATATCAGGCGTAGAAGTAGGCCAACACTTCTATTGGCAAATAGGAGGTTTCCAAATTCATGCCCAAGTACTCATCACTTCTTGGGTCGTAATTACTATCTTGCTGGGTTCAGTTATCATAGCTATTCGGAATCCACAAACCATTCCAACCGACGGTCAGAATTTCTTCGAATATGTCCTTGAGTTTATTCGAGATTTGAGCAAAACTCAGATTGGAGAAGAATATGGTCCCTGGGTTCCCTTTATTGGAACTATGTTCCTTTTTATTTTTGTTTCGAATTGGTCGGGTGCTCTTTTACCTTGGAAAATTATAGAGTTACCCCACGGAGAATTAGCAGCGCCTACGAATGATATAAATACTACTGTTGCTTTAGCTTTACTCACATCAGCGGCATATTTTTATGCGGGTCTTAGCAAAAAAGGATTGAGTTATTTCGAGAAATATATTAAACCAACCCCAATCCTTTTACCAATTAACATACTAGAAGATTTCACAAAACCGTTATCGCTTAGTTTTCGACTTTTCGGAAATATATTGGCGGATGAATTAGTCGTTGTTGTTCTTGTTTCTTTAGTCCCTTTAGTAGTCCCTATACCGGTCATGTTTCTTGGATTATTTACAAGCGGTATTCAAGCTCTTATTTTTGCAACGTTAGCCGCAGCCTATATAGGTGAATCCATGGAAGGTCATCATTGAATTGACTAATTTTGAAATAGTCTTTTTTTTTTTGCTTAGTCCGATTCATGCATGGTTGCAGATAATCCTCCTAGTTAGAAAACTAACTAGCTCAAAATGCGTATGAATATATAACCTAGAGTTGTAGGAGAGAGAATAAACTATATTACGGAATTGTTAAATTATATATGCTTTCAAGGGAGGAGGCGAAATCGGTTAGATCTATATTCTTAATGTCTATAAGACAGTCATCTTTTGTGAGGTTTTCTAAGGAAGATTTTGGAATTGGATTCCATCGAAAATAAGAAAATATGCAAACAAAATAGAAAAAACAAATGTATATAGGATTTTCTTTATTTCTAAGTTAGATTAGATTCATTATCTAATCCGATATATAGAAAGAATTTGATTCCATATCCAGTTCTATGCAGCATATTGTTATCAATTGTATATCTTGAATTTGATTCCTATTGGATTTGATTTGGATTAGTTTGATTTGGATTAGTTCGATTTCAATAGGGGTTCTTCCTGTATTTCGTCTTTTATTATGGATTAGATGAAGGGAAAAAAAAGGAACTCAGGGATATCGAAGAGTAAAAAAAAGATGGAATGAAAGGGTGGTTGGTTGGAAAGAAAGAGAAATCGAATAATGAAATAATGATTAGAAACTCAAAACGAGATCTCGAAGTAGTTCGGACGATTTATATTATCATTTCAATTTGTACTTTTTAGTTACTTTTACCCAATAGAGCTTAGAAGGTAAAAGTAATAATTTCTTGGTTGATTGTATCCTTAACCATTTCTTTTTTTTTGACACGAGGAACTCACCATGAATCCACTAATTGCTGCTGCTTCCGTTATTGCTGCTGGATTGGCTGTAGGGCTTGCTTCTATTGGGCCCGGAGTTGGTCAAGGTACTGCTGCAGGACAAGCTGTAGAGGGTATTGCGAGACAGCCAGAAGCAGAAGGGAAAATCCGAGGTACTTTATTGCTTAGTCTAGCTTTTATGGAAGCTTTAACAATTTATGGACTGGTTGTGGCACTAGCGCTTTTATTTGCAAACCCTTTTGTTTAATCCTAAAAAAGAAAATAAGTCCTTTAGATTAGATACTTTTTTCTTTTTTAGCAAATTGGTATTTGCTTCTGTAATTCCAAGTATATCAATACTTTTTTTTATTATATTATTCCAGGAATTTTTTATTTATCGGGACAGAGAATACCCCGGGGAGGGTTGATTTGAGCATGATCAATTTAGGTAGAAGATATGCTCGCCCTCTTCCTTCCCTTCTTAGTTTAGGATAGTGGAAAGTATTTTTTCTTTTATTTTAGGAATTTTTGGAACATTTTAACAAAAGAGATCTTTCAAAAGGAGATCTTTCACAGGTCAAACGAGACCTAAGACTTAATCTAAAAGAAATTATTAGATTGAATCTATTTGCATTAAAAAAAGTGCATTAAAAAAACCGATAAAAAAAGGGCGAGCGAAGTAAGTGATCGAAAAACTTTCTTCTTTGTTCGTCCTATCTATAAGAGGAGAGCATATGAAAAATGTAACCCATTCTTTTGTTTTTTTAGCTCACTGGCCATTCGCTGGGAGTTTCGGGCTTAATACCGATATTTTAGCAACAAATCTAATAAATCTAACTGTAGTGGTTGGCGTATTGATTTTTTTTGGAAAGGGAGTGTGTGCGAGTTGTCTATTTCAAGAATAAATTGGATCTATCCGGCTGCACTTAGCATATTTTTTAATATTTTTGGGGGGGGATAAATAAGAAAAGTGCACGATCTCCACGAATTACTTCTGAATAATTTCAGAAATCATATGGAAGAACCATAGCATTTCGGAACTCATTGGGAAATTTACTTTGATTCTCTATAGACCAATAATGTGAGACCATTAACACGGTTAAAGCTAAACTGCTTGAAGTCCAGGCAAAAACGGGGTACTCTTTCTACAACTCTATTAGTATCGAAATGCTTTATTAGTATCCAAATGCTTTAAACGGGAAATAGCTAGTGTAGAATTTATCTGATATAGAACACTCATATCGATAAAATGGTTTGAACTATTTACTAGAAGGGCACCCAGCCCCTTTTTCCAATGCCGAATCGACGACCTGTGTATAAAAAATCGAAATTTTTTGGATTTAAGGAAATAAAAAGAATTCTAGCAATTTTTATTTTCCATTTATTTACTTCGTTTTTCTTAATGAAATTGTTAACTAACAGAGCAAATATAAATAAAAAAACAACTTTGCTGACCATGATAGATTTTTATCTAGTCGGAAGAGTCCTCTTAATATTTATCTAGTCTTATATACGTTATTTATCTAGTTTTATATACGTTTCGGTATATTGAAATACAAAGAGAAAGGAGGATAGAGGATAGGCTCATTACAAAAAAAAGATATGGAAATAACCATAATTCATAGTAAAAAAGAAAAAAAGGAGCGTGAGAGCCAAATGAATCGAAAGATTCATGTTTGGTTCGGGAAGAGATCATAAAAGTTGTAAACTTAATAGCAAGATAATCTACTTTCATTAAAAGATTTATTAGATAATCGAAAACAGAGGATCTTAAGTACTATTCGAAATTCGGAAGAATTGCGTAGAGGGACCCTTGAACAACTCGAAAAAGCTCGGCTTCGATTACAGAAAGTCGAACTAGAAGCAGATGAGTATCGGATGAATGGATACTCTGAGATAGAACGAGAAAAAGCAAATTTGATTAATGCTACTTCTATGAGTTTGAAACAATTGGAAAAGTCGAAAAATGAAACCCTTTATTTTGAAAAACAAAGAGCGATGAATCAGGTCCGACAACGGGTTTTCCAACAAGCCGTACAAGGAGCTCTAGGAACTCTAAATAGTTGTTTGAATACCGAGTTACATTTCCGTACGATTCGTGCTAATATTGGCATTCTAGGGGCCATAGAGTGGAAGAGATAATTAAAATTTATTAGGCCTTGAACTTCTACTTTCGTTTAGAATTTAGGCATTATTTTTCCCTTTGCTTCCGAAAAAAAAAGATTCAAGAAACACTAATGGCAACCCTTCGAGTCGACGAAATTAATAAAATTCTCCGCGAACGTATTGAACAATATAATAGGAAAGTAGGAATCGAGAATATTGGTCGCGTAGTTCAAGTGGGGGATGGGATTGCTCGTATTATAGGTCTTGGTGAAATAATGTCAGGTGAATTAGTCGAATTTGCAGAAGGGACTAGAGGTATTGCTCTGAATTTGGAATCCAAAAATGTTGGAATTGTATTAATGGGCGATGGGTTGATGATACAAGAGGGAAGTTTTGTAAAAGCAACAGGAAGAATTGCTCAGATACCCGTGAGCGAGGCTTACTTGGGTCGTGTTATAAATGCTCTCGCTAAACCTATTGATGGGAGAGGCGAAATTGTCGCTTCGGAATCTCGCTTAATAGAATCTCCCGCTCCGGGTATAATTTCCAGACGTTCTGTGTATGAACCCCTTCAAACAGGGCTTATTGCTATCGATTCGATGATCCCCATAGGGCGCGGTCAGCGAGAGTTAATTATTGGGGACAGACAGACCGGCAAAACAGCAGTAGCTACAGATACAATTCTCAATCAAAAAGGGCAAGGTGTAATATGTGTTTATGTAGCTATCGGTCAAAGAGCATCCTCCGTGGCTCAAGTAGTAACTACTTTCCAAGAAGAGGGGGCTATGGAATACACTATTGTAGTAGCCGAAA